GATTTATTAGTAATTCCCGAATTGTCCCATGGATTTCCCTATTTCAATTGTATGACGTATACGCGTTATCCAAATAAATGGTTACTCTACTTTATTTTATTATATTTTATTATGGAATGATTATTATTCCATTCTTTTTCCTCCTTTTTTTGATCATAACCAAATAAAAACTTCTCGAATTACCAGAATCCATAGTAAAAAAAACAAAGTTCTTGGGTATTCAAATAGTAATAGTTTCGTTCATCAGTATACTACTAAATTAAAATTGGAATGAAATCTAATCTTATTCAATTCAAATATTGAATATCTCTCCTTGTCCAAAAGGGCACAATTTGAGTGGAAGGTCTACATTTTTTTTTTTAGAATCAGTCTATTTTTATATTTTTATGATATTTCGTACTACTGTATGATTCCTTTTTTGTGGGATTTTCTTATTTTCCAAAAGGGAAAATGAGAAGAATTATAGAATGGATTGCTAATTATGCCTAGATCTCGGATAAATGGAAATTTTATTGATAAGACCTCTTCAATTGTAGCTAATATCTTATTACGAATAATTCCGACAACTTCAGGAGAAAAAAGGGCATTTACCTATTACAGAGATGGTGCGATTTGATTCTTGTTTTTTTTTTAGCCCTTAGTCTGATAGAAATAGACGCGATTCGGGATAGAAAGAAACAAATTTTTGAAAGAAACCCACGCTTAGTGAAGGTGAAGTTTAGAGATAGAACAATTCCTTCTGTCGTGTATCCTCGATTGATGCAGCCTCAGATGCTTTAATTATCGATTTTAGTATTGAGCGAAAGGTTACGCCTATACTATAGGTTCTAGTTTGCGGGTTAATCCTACTCCACTAGTACAAATAGGCAGCATAGGGGAAGAAGCGCTACTCCTAGGAATCAACAACACGAAAACTTTGTTATAAATTCCCCCTTTCCTTATCGATATCGGGACTAACAAGAATGGTTGGGACAACAAACATCCATCTCGTTCGTACTTTGGATACCCGTATAACCATCAAAGATCGTTGAAGTGACTAATTCCTAGAAATAGGAAGCGTTGAGGACAAAGAAATCGTTGGAGTTACCATTTCCATATAGCACTAATATGATTGGTGTTAAGAAAAAACAAACCCTTTCGGGAAGGCTGGCTAGAGATTTCTTGTAAAAATACTAGTCCCTGTCAGTTCATAATGAGAATAGTGAAATTTTGATTACATAGATTATTTCCCACAGTACTTTATGCACAGGAGGGAGGAGCCGTATGAGATGAAAATCTCACATACGGTTCTGGAACGGAGATTCTTTGAATAGAGTGAACGACCGTAACGGATGTCGGCTCAATCCGAAGGAAATTATGCGGAAGCTTTACAGAATTATTATGAAGCTACGCGACTAGAAATTGATCCTTATGATCGAAGTTATATACTCTATAACATAGGCCTTATACACACAAGCAATGGAGAGCATACGAAGGCTTTGGAATATTATTTTCGGGCACTAGAACGAAACCCATTCTTACCACAAGCTTTTAATAATATGGCCGTGATCTGTCATTACGTGCGACTATCTCCACTATAGAACGAGGGAAAAACAGATAAAATCGGCTAGTAAATACTAGAAAAAAAAATAGGCTTTCTACATATGCATCGTCCAAAGTAACGATTTTTATCAGCTGTAGCAAGGAAAGAGACTTCACGAGAACCAAAGAAGAAATAAGTACGCCTATATACTCTATGGATAAAGGATCTAATTGATATAGAAAGCGCCGTAAAGATCAATTAGCAAGCTATTGGGTCGATACAGTTAAGAACTGCTTACTTATGTCATGATATGAGATAAAAGTTCGGAATCAACTTATGTAATAGAGTCAATCCACTAAGATATTGAGCAGCGGTGTAGTATCAAATCCCAAAGATAGTAAGTTCTTTTTTCTTATGGAGGAAAGTCTTTTTCAACGATTCTATATGAATTTCATATATGAAATGAAATCGAGATAGTTACCTTTCAGAAAATTTTAACAAACAATATAGGGGATATCTATTCTTCATTCTTCTGAAGGTGTGGGAGAAAAGATAAAACTGATTATTGATTAAATTAAAATTAGAGTTTGAAACTTATGTAATTAACTTCTTCTGGTTCTGGTTAACCCAAGAAAAATAGGATAGATTTATTAGAAATCTAATTCAGTTACCATAGGGTAAATTAATAAGATGGGACACAAAAAGAATCGATTGATGAGCCGTATGAGGTAGGAAACTCTCAAGTACGGTTCTAAGGGAAGGAATTGACCCGCCTATTCCGACCGGGGAGAACAGGCCATTCTACAGGGTGATTCTGAAATTGCGGAGGCTTGGTCCGATCAAGCTGCTGAGTATTGGAAACAAGCTATAGCGCTTACTCCAGGTAATTATATTGAAGCACATAATTGGTTGAAGATCACGAGGCGTTTCGAATTTGAATAAAACAAAACCACCCTCTTTTTTTTTTTTTATTTCTTA